TCAGTCCTTTGCTCTAACCAGCTGAGCTACCTGAACCACTTTCCTAAAGTATGTTTTCTTCATCGAATAGCGCCCTACCTTACTTACCACTTGACTAGTCAGGGAAAAGCCCTTTACTAATAACAAGAAAGAAAGGGTTTTTTTCGTTCGTCAAGCTTTCGAGCAGCTCTTTCAACTGCCGCCTAATCTCCTCTCCCAACATGCTCAAGAACCGAGAGCCGCCCAGGGACTGCCGGAGGGAGCTTGCTTATAAAAAGAAGATAGGCCGGTCAACGCGCAACGGGCTCTCCGCTCACTAAGTAGTGCTATTCTGTCCTCCGGGGGACTCCACCAACACCAAGAGGTTCTTTCTCTCACGTAATTTCGCCCGCCCGTTCCACTTCCGTTTCGGATTATTCGACTTTAGATGCTTCGGATGCTTCCTCGGCCGCGCAGTACGTACTTATGTTTGGAGAGTCTGTTCCTTACTTAGCTAGGACTTTGAGTGACTAGAGTAGCCCCTCTGTATCCGAAGGCGCCTTTTTGTTTATGCACCTGAAACGGCTTCCGATTTTACTTACTTATAGTAAAGTGGATCGACCCCGTTCAGTAGAATTACGAAGAAAGAAGGCTAGGCTTCTTGAACCAGAGCTAATTCGATCTTCCCCTTTCGACAATGTGTTTGAATAGCAAGCAAAAGTACCACGACCGAACAATTCTATTCGGTTAACAAACTACTTCTAGAATGAACTACATCCATCAACCGGCATACCTTTCTTATCGTAACTACGATCTGTCTTCGGTGTTGATATGATCTTTCTATCAAGAGAAGATCGGGAATTGCCGCCAGGCTTTTCTTTTAGCTCTCACTCATCCCGGGCGATTCTTATTATTCTTGGCCACTAAGGTGGCTTTTGACCAAGAGAACGAGCTAGACAGAAAAGGTACCACCGAAAGAAGGTCGACCTCACCCCCTTTGGTAAACCGAAGCAGAGAAAGAGGAAGAAGCAAAGCTAGGCCATTCGATTAGGGATGTTCTCACCTGTGCGTACTATCTTCAAGAAGGAATAACCTATAGAACCTTCTTCTTTTTCGCATCTCCCAAGTTCGAATGCTTTTATGCTGTTAAAAGAAATCGAATACCATTCGTGACCCAATTCAAAAACGGAGTTACTGAAGACCTCCTCCCCCTTTCCCGCCTATCCCTCCCGCAAGAGAGGACTCGTTCTGGCTTTACTTTAAAGAGCCTCTTTTTTAGCAGTCTCGCCCATAAGATAAGAGAAGATTGACCATCTCTTCTTCCAAGCTTCTTTCTGCTTCTTCTCGGCGTAACGAAAGAACTAGATGAGGAGAGGCCTCCGGTTTCAAATCTCTACCCTACGCCTTACGAGGGCGCCCTAGCCAGATTAACTCCCAAGGGTCAATCAATCCTTTGAAACTAGTTCAAATAGTCGTCACAGTCTTCGTTCCTGCTTTCAACGAGACTTTCTTAGCAGCATCAGCTTGTAAAACTCTCTCTCCTTCACCAGGAAAGGGAGAGCGGACAAAGTACCAGACGATTTGGGTTGGGTAAGAAGAGCGTACGATAAGAGTAAGCAGACGATGTCGATAGAAGACGATTCGTGGGATCTTCCTCAAAGTCAAAGAAAGATAAAAATTAGCTAAAGAAGGTATGCCCAGCCCATGAAATTAGATGTCGAATGAGTACGATTTCGAGCATAAAGAGAGAAGAAAAAGGAACTGCAAGAATCTAGGTTTAGCAAGATAGCTGCCAGAAAGACTGAGCTTAGGTGCATAGCGCTTAAATAAGTGGTTGAAGAGTCGCTTTCCATCCCGACAATGACTACTGACTTTCAATTTTAGGGATTTCACTTAAAAGACTGGACTTCAAGCAGCAATGAGAGCAAAGGCAAGGAATTGATGCGCCAATAATCGAAGAATGGGGCGAGGCAAATTTCCAGACAATGGCAAGTGCTTGAGAAGGAGCTGTGAAAGAAGGGGCTGCTAGAGAATAGGGAGCTCTTGAAGAAGAAGGGATTGCGGGGTGAACGGCATTCTGTTGTACTACTAACACTAGCTGTACTAGAGTAGTTTAGTAGCGCCTTTTGAATCAAATAGGCGAGCCCTTTCCGAATCCGAAAGGCGAACAACCCGCTTTGCAAGCAAATAGATAGCCCCCGCCCGTTTGAGTCGTTGCGAGCCGGAAAGCGTACCGGCAGTTTGAGTCACGAAAGGGCCGCTTGCTTAATCTTAATTTTATTATATATATACAAACAAAGAAAAAAATTATTTTTTTATCCAATTGTTCATTCCTGGGAAGAGGAAGAAGCAGATAGAGCAAAGGCCTCCTCTTTCCGAGGTTGGGTGTGGCTTCCCGAAGTGAGCGAATTGCATGTAGAGATCCGTAGGGGCTTATAGTTTAATTGGTTGAAACGTACCGCTCATAACGGTAATATTGTAGGTTCGAGCCCTACTAAGCCTAGCACCCCCTTCTCTTCACCCGATACAAGAAGGCAGGCGAAGTCCCCTCCACTCTTTATTTTATGGGAAGACATCGCGTTCCTAGTCGATTTCCCTCATGGCACTGCCCCCTTAGATATTTCGTCTGGTTGTACCGGAACTCTTCTTTCTTTCCTCGTTTGACCTGCACCCGCTAACCGACAACTGAGTTTAGTCAGCTCAACAGTAATATGAATCCCCTTTCACAGAATCGTTAGGGTGTTAAACACAATCATTCGAAAGTGCCGAACCGAAAAGATCGAATTGACTCAGATCCGCTTACCCTTCGAGCAAGAAAAGAAAGAAGAACTCGCTTTCGCTAGGCACCAAGGCTTCTTTGACTTCTAACTTCCCTTGAGCCTGGTTAAGAAAGGAAAGCCGGCCCAATCCCAGCTTCTGAAACAATATAAAAGATCACAGCGGCAAGATCTAAGATCCTTGATTTAAGTGAAGGAATAAAACCAACTAGTCCCATCTCTTTCTATTATGGAATTGGATAGTTACTCATATTCAATAGCAGGGGATTCTATAACAGCCGGATATGCCTTTGTATGGTATAGTAAGCTGTTTAGCAACCTGTATCGATTTGCCACAGTGTGGTTAGATACAATGCACTGGCAGCCTCCGCATGTCAGGATGGGAATGAAGATAGACTTAGTATCAAGCAACTTTCAGGCTAGCAATTGTCTTGTCTACGAGGGGCTAGACGAAGTATTGCGTATAGAAAGCAGGAAGGGCTTTGTGAGGCAGCAATGCGAGATCGCCCTCAGATCTTTCTCGTAGCCTCTGGGGTACTTATTTATGCTTAACTCAAGGAGTTTCTACTATACGCTTCGGGTCTTACCTTATTTCATGCTGATCGAAGCGCTATCCCTTCTTATACCCTCTTTGTATGAATCTTTCCGTCTTGGTCCGATCGGACTTTATTTTAATTTTTTTAACTAAAGTAAAATCGCTCTTACTGTGTAAATATTTCTACTTCCTCTTTCGTCGGCTCGGGTGGGGATATTCTTTCTACTAGAAAACGTTGATTTATCAACCTTGCCAAAGTAATGATCTTTGACAGAGAGAATCTTTTTTAATAAAACTTCACCAGCATGTCTGCTTTCTCATCCTTCTTCAGAATCATACGCCTATGATGAGACGGAATGATCCGAGGGTAACCGGACCGAGCGAGATAAACTGGTACCGCATTGTCAGGATGAACGAATTCATCACCACCATAGGCCATCATCAAGGATGAAGCTGCTTGCTTTAAATATAAAGCGCAGAACAACCACCCAGATTTACGACCAAGGTGAACAATGCGAATAACAACAAGATGGATCCCCACACAGAGTTCCTTGTTCAGACCATCAAAGATCACTAAAGCACCTTTTGGTATGTATTGCCCCCTAAAGATCAGATCCACCAGACGATAAACTCCATTCCGCACAGCTGCTGAGTCGTCGGACTTATCCACCAAGGGATTCGTGGAATTTCTATGGATTGCGTTGGGGGAAATCTACCAAAGCTAGGCAGATAGATAGACTCCTTTCCTGCTGGCTGCTAAGGGAGAGTAAGAAAATCAAATGATTGTTTTTTAATCAGCGCCTCCTTTTCTTTTGGGTATGCAGGTACTACGAGTCCTCTCACTACCAACCAGCAGACATCATCTGGCTGGTCTTGCCGGTATCAACAACAAGAAAAAAACAACCAAACGGAAACAGCAATTAACTATGGCTCTTGGCCCAGACAACGTCCTAGGCGTCGGGGAGATCGGAGCAACAAGGAACGCCTAGACGACGTTTTTCTTCCTGGGCTGCTGTAAGCAGATCGAGAGGTCGTTCCGCCCCTTGTCCCCGAATATGGGTAATATGTTCTCAAAAATTCTTGCTTCAATTCTGACCTAGCTGGCGAGCGATCCCAGTTCGCGGCAGAGAACAAGACAGCAAGCGAGCGTACCTTTGTTCGCTTCTTCTCCACCAAGCACGGAAGTTTAAGGATAACTGTAGGTCGGTGGCTACCTAAGGAAACTCCGATTCGATCCGCCCCCCAGCTGGGAGGCATCTACCTCATCCCGATCACAAGGAGAGGTTCACCATGATGGGGTACTTTTTTTTCCCTTCCGGAAAGAATAAAATGCATAGGGGACCATCCTTTTGTTGTGTTGCGGCATGCTCCTAAGATTTACGGATTAGCAGGGGGCCTCAGGCCCTACTTAGTTGACTGACAATGACAAAGGCTTGCGAAACTGAGTAGGGCCTTTTGAATTGAATCTTAAGTAGTCTATCAGCGGTGCAAAGCGGCTTTGTGCCCCTTTTCAGTAGGGGAGCGAAAGGTTAGACCTTAGAAAGTCAGCGAACTGCGGTTCTTCTATGTAGGTATGGCCTTCCCCCTTGACTCTCCTAACGTCGAGCTAAGTGACTTCGTTCGTAACCTTTGCGTAGCGTAGTAGAATGAAGGCTACACACTGACGCTCTCTTATCTATTAGCCTAAGCGTCTTCGCTAACTCGCTCGCCTACTATACCCTACTATACAA